CTTTATTGAAAAAAAAATCCCATTATTGGCTGACTCTTTATCGAACCATATTGATCGATCGAGCAATGATGGAATGTATATTCTTTTCTTTTTACTGAATCACATGAAATTTTATCCAATTCCATATACCTATGAAATAAAATAGGCATAGGCGAAGGAATAAAGAGAGAATTTTCGACGGATACAAACGAGGATGAACGATTCTCGGAAACAAAATTCTGCCCCACTTATAGAATCTTGTATAGAATATACAAATAGATCCGATTTCTACCTGTTATTATGTTATGATATTAGGATAAGATTAGGTACCAGAAATGGATTCATGATTTGATCCATTCTCTATGAATGAGATAAAGACAGAATAATCCGGAACAGTATCGAGTTGTTTTTAGCACTTAACTTATTTCATTGATTCGACTATTGTTCAAAAAAGGATTGGCAGAGAAGAGGGGGATTTTTACCCCCTTGTTAGTCGAATTAGTAGAATACGATTGAAATGCGTAAAGGGCCTTATATTTATTAAGTATATGCAGATAGAGCTATCTGGTTATCCACAGATCCCATCTTTTCTCAGTTCCCTTGGGTGCTATATCCTAATTTCCAATTTTGATTCAACCTATTCAATAGAAAATAATATTCTATGCAAAATTCAAGCACGACAATTCCCTATAGGGATATGTAGATAGGATACCTTACTAGGTATACGTGTAACAATTTCTGTTCTAGGGTTCACATATACACATAATTGTTGTTATAATTGAAATTGAAAAGAATTGATACTGATTAGTCGTGTATGAATTTATTTCTTTCCTTTTCCTTATTAAGGAAACAAAACGTTAGATCTAAATCCATGAACTGTTCATGAATTCACAGCGAATAATTAATGGTTCTAATTTAACCTGAATTTGGGACTCCGTGGCCAGAAATCTATTTTTTTGTTTTGAAAGATAAAAAAAAAAAAAGAAAGAGCATTTCTATCTAGATCTATTTTTAATTTGAATCATTTTGGCGGCATGGCCGAGTGGTAAGGCGGGGGACTGCAAATCCCTTTCTCCCCAGTTCAAATCCGGGTGTCGCCTGATTAACAAAAGGCTTGAAATACCATATCCTGGTATGCTAATAGCAATGGAATTCATAAAATTCTTGACCGAAGAAGCATGACTAGAGCTGTTGATACTGTATTTTAAGAATACAGAGGTTCTGGTTCTATAACTAGAATAATAATAATAAAAAAAAAAAAAGACTTGAATTTTTTTATCCGCTTAGGGTCAAAACAGGTATCAATATGAAAACAGGTATCAATATGAATAAAGAAAAACCCTCGTTTTTTACTGATTACTGATCGGTTCGAGCTATTTCATTTATTTGTATTTGATTTTTCAATCGAATCGATAGTCAAACTTCAATTGTGAGATTCAGAACTACGAAAGTAAGATACCGACAACCGGGGTATTAAAAGGAAAGGGGTTCCTAAATGGAAATCCCATCCTTTCTTCTAGAATCTGAGGTGAGGGGATTATAGGAAGAACTCTCAAAAATTCCTAATTACCTTACCTTACTCTTGCTAGGGTAGTGTACAGTGACTGAATCTTGAATTATATTGGGTAGGGTGGTAGGGAATCAAATTAGGAGTTTGGGAAAGGGTTAAGGATAGTTTGTATCCAGACTCACGAGAGTCCCTGAGTACTCACTCAGCTATCCAATCAATATTGGATTGGATGGGTAATTGACTCTTAATTATAACTCTAATAGTTACAGATTGACTAACTTAGAATAAATTTTAAAAAGAAAAGTTGAAAAGACTTTGTTCTTTTTGGTAACACCCTGACAAGAACGTAAGGGGGGTGTCCCCCGATTGTTTCACAGAAACAGAGACAGTAAGACTTAGATGGGATGGGGGATAGAGGTATGTGATAGATAATTAAGATAGTTAATAGTTATTATTATCTTTATCTGGAGTTATTATTATCTGGATAATAGATAAATATCCTAATTTTTTTTTTTTATTATGAAAGTTAACAAAACAAACAATGGACCTTACTATTCCTATATCTTCTATTAGTAAGATTCCTTTAAGACCTCCGAAGATAACTGTATATCTTGCTTTTGCTTACTGTTTCCGATTCTAACCTAAATCCTAGACCTTGTATTCATTGGATTGGTTCATCAATAGCGTTAGGGAAAAACAAAATGGGATTTTGACTCTGCACGATTGATTCTACTATTTATTAGTGATTAATATTAATAATGGGATAATTCCTTCATATTCATAGAGATAGGGGACATAATTTACATGGATATAGTAAGTCTCGCTTGGGCTGCTTTAATGGTAGTCTTTACGTTTTCCCTTTCACTCGTAGTATGGGGAAGAAGTGGACTCTAGGGGTACTACTAATTAAGTGGAGTAATAAAATTGTATCAATTGTTTAATAGACCGCTCCGCGAAGCGTTTTAAAATAATCCATTTCACAAATTCGAGGGAAATCCAGTACCGGTAATATTTTAATAATGATCTTTTGATTAAACAAATATTTCAATGATTTGATTCGGATCTTGTTCGTATTTCGAAACTCAAAGGAATACGCATGATAGGAAATTTTCCAGATGAACTCTTCCTATTCTATTCCTAAATATTCGATTTCAATGAACCCGTTCTTACCAGCAAAATGCTGGATATTACAATGAGGAACAAGAAAGCCCTATTTTTTTATTTGTTTTTCCCTCTTGACTGCTCAAAGAGAAAGTACTGCTGCTATTACGTGGATATGTACTTTCTACTGGGGATGGCATAGACTAGTAGTTGTTCAAAGAGGTACTACGCATAATAAGATCTTGCGTTGGGCGATCCGTGCTCACTTACACTTTAGTTTTATTTTGATATTTTCCTTCTAGGAATCTTATTTATGCTTTATTGATTCACCTCACCTCATGTCATGACTCAAGCATGAAAAATCGGCGGGGTTTACGACTTCTTTTCAAATCCGAAGAAATGACTATAGAACTCCTTGGGGCATCTGTTTCTCTTAACGGCTCAATCAATTACTTCTTTTATATTATATAGATACATATTGTATCTAGATTGGTCTATATCAAACTTTTTATACAAAAAACTTATTCCAATCTAATATCTAATAATAGATAGTGTGGTAGAAAGAACTATATGAACCTTTCTACTACACCATCTATTAGACTGTTGATTTCAGTTCTCTCATTTCATTTAAGACTTGGGATTGGAATCCCTTTTATTTCGTCAATAATTGATAAGGCCTAATAAATCAAGTTTAATTCTAATCATTTTGACTGACTGTTTTTACGTAGATGATAAGTAAAAAAGCAGTAGGAACTAAAATGAACAGCGCAGTAGCAATAAATGCGAGAATATTGACTTCCATAATCTCATCGTTTTTTTGCTTCGCAATAACTCGGGATCTAATCCCATAGAAAAAATATTTCTCCTGTATTTCTCCTGTAAATTCAATGGGATGGATTGCATCCTAATGGTTGATACTGAATCGGATCAATGTTATGAATAACAATATCTAATCGATTAAATCGATTCATCGTCGAGAATTGAATAGTATAACATAGGAAGATCTTTTATCCATAGCGAAGTTAATTAATTGTGTATCTAGAATACACGAATACAATTTGTATATGTACTCCCTCCTGGAAACGTATAGGTACTCTGTACCCTATTCCAATTCCATTTCATGGATCAGAAGCAATTGAAAAGTCAAAGCAGTAGGCGTGTCTTGGAATCTCGAGTTCGGTGGGACCACCGACTACGTATATTGCTCCTCCAGCAATCGGTACTAGCTGAAATAATTGAAATTCTCGTCTTTTTCCGACGAAAAATTCGAAACGAAAAACGAAATCAATTAAGGATCCCCGCAGTAAATTCAATCCTGCCCCAGGTCACCCTCTTCGCAGAAAATGGCGAGATGAATTGATGGATTCATCATCATCAGATCCGAGGTCGGGACTGACGGGGCTCGAACCCGCAGCTTCCGCCTTGACAGGGCGGTGCTCTGACCGATTGAACTACAATCCCAGGTTGAAGGTTGAGGTGTACAGCCCACGTATTCTTATGCTTTCATTCGAATCATTTCCATTTAAGATACGATAAAAATTATCGTGTTGTAACATAAACAGGAATGATATACTGATATCCACATGGATACGGACTCTAGTGAGAATGAGACGTATTACTCGTAATCCTGCCAATATCCAATAGAATATCCAATATATTATAAAATATATGGATACTCCACTCTTCAATGGAAAAAGGACTCTTTTATTTTTCTTTACTTGGTTCCTTATACTTGCAACAAATTGGGAATCAGGCTTGGGAATCTAGATCTTTAGAAAGATCAGAACATGCGAGAAATAGGAATGAAACCGGGGGTATTGTAGAAAAAATGGACCCTTTTGTTTTTCCTTATTCCAAAATATCCTAATCCTATACTATAATAATCTAATATATCGGGCTTGATAGGGGTCATTTCCGGAGGACCAATTTGGTTATCATGGATCGGCGAATTAGTGGGCCGAGCTGGATTTGAACCAGCGTAGACATATCGCCAACGGATTTACAGTCCGTCCCCATTAACCGCTCGGGCATCGACCCAGGAAGAAAAAATTCTAGGCTTATTGATAATCCATGATCAACTTCCTTTCGTAGTACCCTACCCCCAGGGGAAGTCGAATCCCCGCTGCCTCCTTGAAAGAGAGATGTCCTGAACCACTAGACGATAGGGGCATACTTGCCCGATCGCCATCATACTATACTCATAGTATGAGTAGTTTTTTGGAATTGTCAATATCAATATAATGTATAATGGGATGACTAGATCCGAAAAAGATTTCCCCTTCCACTATGCCATAGAATTTTTTTTATCATTCATGAACCTCCTATATATAACATATAACGAAGTATAGGATCCCTTCAGTAAATGATTTGCTCGACAGACAGAAAAGGTAAGTCAAACCCCATTTTTCTT